TATTATATATTCTATCGAACTCCCATTTTGTAGCTGCTGCGCAGCTCCTTATTTACGTAGGAGCCATAAATGTTTTAATCATTTTTGCTGTGATGTTCCTGAATGGTTCAGAATATTACAAAGATTTTCATCCTTGGACCGTTGGAGATGGGGTTACTTCGGTGGTTTGTACAAGTCTTTTTGCTTCACTAATGACTACTATTCCAGATACGTCATGGTACGGGATTATTTGGACTACAAAATCAAACCAGATTATAGAGCAAGATTTGATAAATAATAGTCAAGAAATTGGGATTCATCTATCAACAGATTTTTTTCTTCCATTTGAACTCATTTCAATAATTCTTTTAGTTGCGTTAATAGGCGCAATTGCTGTAGCTCGTCAATAATCACTTTTGAGAAGGGGGAATCAAAATCAAACTGTATTCTGGACTATCACATTCATTTCCTTTCTATTCTATTTGACTTCATGTAGAAAAAAATTCTTTACTTTATTAGTTCGATCTATTACCAATCGATTTCTTTATTTTATTACTTGCTATGTTCGAGTTAATCTAATTAGTGAAATTTTTGTTCATATTGAAATGAATCGAGATTGATAAGGAGTTTGTTAATGATGCTCGAGCATGTACTTATTTTGAGTGCCTATTTATTTTCTGTCGGTCTATATGGATTGATCACGAGTCGAAATATGGTTAGGGCTCTTATGTGTCTTGAACTTATATTAAATGCGGTTAATATAAATTTTGTAACATTTTCCGATTTTTTTGATAGGAAAGAAATTGATCTAGGATCAAAAAACCGAAAGAAAAAATAACAAAAGGATTCTTATTGATGAAATTGAGCTTTTAAATACTCACGCTTTATTTTTTTTTTTCACTATTCTATCCTCGTATGTTTAGATTCAAGAATAGAATAGCGAAAATTTTATCTTCTAGATAAGAAATAAGCAATTAATAAAAAAATTGAGACGTAAGAAGAATACAAGAAAAGATACGAAGAAATGCGCCCGCCGCCAATAGATTTGATCGCCTCTCCTACAAAAAAACTCATAAGACCAACTCCATTTGTAATTCCATCAACTACTTGTCTATCAAAAAAATGAGTGAATTCAGACACTCTTCTCATCGTCCCTGTTAAGTATGTTGCATAAAAAGCGTCTATATAACCACGATTATATGACCAAGCATATATCCCATTTTTTATCTTGTCAGAAAAAATTCTTGTAAGATTTGTTTTAATTAATGAATTAACTAAATCAAAATTTGTAAAAGGGGAATACGGAGGCTTATAAAAAAAAAATGCTATAATTATTCCAAGATAGGCTAGACTAACTGAAAACACTGCATCTTTCGCAAATTCCGACCAATCTGTTAAATAATTCGAATTTTGATGTAACAGATTTATCGAGGGGGTTAACCATTTGGATAAAATATCCAAATCGACGCCATTAAAAGAAATTCCTATGAATCCAACAAAGAAAGTAAAGAAGACTAATATAAGGATAGGAAATAATATAGTATTATCCGATTCATAAGGATACGCAAAAGTTTTCTTTTTGCCAAAACGAGAAATAGTAAGAAAAGGTTGGCTTCTAGTTCTTGCATTCTCATCAATTCGATCGATTTTCTGTGAAAAAAAATAAGCACTTTTTTTTTTCGTCATTATTAATAAAGTTAACAAATGAAAGTTTTTGTTATTGACTTTAAAACCTTCTTTACCCCATAGAGATATTGAATAGAGGGAAGTCTTTTTTTTTCCACTGAAATTTTGAAAATGAGCATTTAAATGTCCTTCAAAAGTAAGTAAATAGATCCGAAACATATAAAATGCGGTTAATCCCGCCGTAGACCAAGCTATTATTGCAAAAATTGCTGAATATAACCAACTATCATTAAGAATTTGATCTTTGGACCAAAAACAAGCAAGAGGTGGAATCCCACAAATAGAAAGTGTGCCTAATAAAAACGCACTTTTGGTAATTGGTACATGTTTTTTTAAACCTCCCATAAAAACCATATTTTGACTTTTAGTCGGAGAATAACCAACAATAGTTTGCATTGAATGAATAACAGAACCCGATCCCAAAAACAATAATGCTTTCGAATAAGCATGAGTAATCAAATGAAATAAAGCACTTCGAGAAGACCCCATACCTAGAGCTAACATCATATAACCCAATTGAGACATAGTGGAATAGGCTAAACCTCTCTTAATGTCTTTTTGAGCAAGAGCTAAAGTAGCTCCAAAAAATAGTGTTATTATCCCTATTAAAGAAATTAAATTCATTATTTGAGGTATAATAATGAAAAGAGGTAAAAGTCGAGCTACAAGGAAAATTCCCGCGGCTACCATAGTAGCGGCATGTATAAGAGCCGAAATAGGAGTCGGCCCTTCCATTGCATCTGGTAACCATACATGAAGGGGGAATTGTGCAGATTTCGAAACAGCACCCGAAAAGAATAAACCAGCGCACCACGTAACAAATAAAAAATTTAACTCATTATGAAAAATCGAGTTATTGAATATTTGAAATAAATCCCGAAATTCAAAACTCCCTGTTATCCAATAAAAACCCAAAATTCCCAATAATAAACCAAAATCCCCAACACGATTAGTTACAAACGCTTTTTGACAAGCATTTGCTGCAACAGGACGTGTGAACCAAAATCCTATTAATAGATAGGAACACATTCCTACTAATTCCCAAAAAATATAAATTTGTATCAAATTGGAACTAGTAACTAATCCCAACATGGCAGTACTGAAAAAACTCATATAAGCAAAAAATCTCAAATATCCACGATCATGAAACATATAATTATCACTATAAATAAGAACCAAAATTCCAACAGTAGTGATTAATATTGACATAATAGATGTAAGCGGATCGATTAAGTAGCCAAATTCTAAAGAAAAATCATTATTGAGAATCCAAGCCCAGACATATTGATAGGTAGCACGGCTATTTAGTTGCTGAATCGATAAATTGATCGAAAAAATCATGACTATACTTAATACTAAAACACTTTGAAAAGCCCACATACGACGAAGACTTTTGGTTGCCGACGGAAAAAGAAGAAGTCCGACCCCGATTAATATAGGAACTGAAAGTGGAAGGAAAGGTATTATCCATGCATATTGAGATGTTTGTTCCATAAAAAAAGTTTTTTAGTCTGAATTAATTGCTTCGGATTAACTGGACCCCACCCCTTTCAAAAGGGATCAATAAAAAAAATCAAAATATGCACTAACTTAAAAATTTTTAACGTAAATAAAAATTTAGCATTTGATACTCGTACTTAATTCTGTATCTGAGTTTTTCGAAATAGTTCAAATATTCAACTCAAGAAGTTAGACGTGGTCAAATAATATGACCAAGTTCTGTAAAAAAAAATACTTCTTTATTTTAAATATATTTGTATTTTGAAAATATACAAATTTAGGAAGAGATCAAAAATAAAAATAGAAATTTTTCTAACAATGGTTTTTTTTATAGCAAGCATCAGGAATTAAACTCAAAAGTACTTGATTCTGATATAAATCGTGAAATTCACTAATGTCATCGGCTTAATACCTCGTCGTTTTTTTTTTAGTTAGTTTCGTTTTAGTTAGTTTTTTTCAACTTATTAACTAATTCCTTATGAGATTGATTATGATTCTTTTTTTGTTTATAAAAAAATATTTTTGTTATTAGAAACCGTTAGAATATCTGAGTGTATATATAATGAAACTTGATTTTATTACATGGAAATGCAGTGTCGAATGACAAAAAGCACTGGAGATAGATCTTTTCGATTCTTTTTTTTTAGTTCCACGAATTAGATTTATATATCATAGCTGATTATAGAAATATCGGAGAAAAAACGAAAAATAAAAGTACTACTAACCCATACAACTTATTTGTTCTTAGAAGCCTTCTAGAGTATAAAAAACCTTTTTGAACAAAAAATTTGTAGGAATCTTGTGAAGAAATTTCATATATTTAGATTTATTTGTGATGATAAGGACTAAAAGAATAACTAGATAATGAATAGTAATTATAATGAAGGATTCTTTTGAACAATAGATGTCTTTCACATCCAACTATAACAATGAGTAACCTCTTCATTTTGAAATGGCAGTTCCAAAAAAACGCACTTCTAGATCAAAAAAGCGTATTCGTCAAAATATTTGGAAAAGGAAGGGATATTCATCAGCGTTAAAAGCTTTGTCATTAGGAAAATCTCTTTCTACCGGCAAATCAAAAAGTTTTTTTATGCGACGGGCAAATAAGTCCTAAAATGTTGGAAGACTCGGAATCTATTTGACGTTAAAATTGGCTCATTTCAGTCTTACTATCAAATTCTCAATTACAACTCTCTATTAGTTTGAACTAATCTATATGAAATAAACTCCGTTTTGGGATGTTCATATGAAAAAATGGAACATTAAGAATTTGAAAATTTCGCAAATTCTAAGAAAAAATACAATAAGAAAAACCAAGGTTTTACCCTTTTTTAGGACTCTATTTTTCATTTTGTTGGTGGGGAGTCTTATTTTCCCCATCGACCTTTTTGTTATAATTCAAATGCTAATAATATGTTTTCTTTATTGATATATCTTAAAGAATATCGAGAGAAGATCAGAAATAAGATCTTTAGTTCAAATTAACGAGAGAAACTCTATTGATTCAATTTTGAAAACTTGTATAACTTTCTGACCTCGTCTTTCTCGGAATGACTATAGAGTTCTCAGATATTTTTTGATTTCAGCTCAACCAATAAAAGACGAAAACTTTCGGAATATTATATACAAACAATGTCTTACTTTAGAAAAATCCAAAAAAGGTTTCTTTTATGTTCCGCCAGAAAATTCATTCGGTTTTTAAAAATTTATGAAATAAGTTAAATGGGAACTAATTGTTATGAATTTGAATTGTTATTCAAAAATTTTTTCAGTGAAGTGACACTGTCAATCTTGACAATTCAATATAAATAGCCTATTATGGGTTCGAACAAGCCGCTATGGTGAAATCGGTAGACACGCTGCTCTTAGGAAGCAGTGCTAGAGCATCTCGGTTCGAGTCCGAGTAGCGGCATGCCGTCTTCGAAACACCAGACAATAGATCTTATAATGAAAAATGAATTAAATTCCCGCTTTTCATTTATACTTAAATTAAGGGATTACTCTTTTTTTTTTATGATATTTTCAACCTTAGAGCATATATTCCATCATATTTCCTTTTCAATTGTTTCAATTGTCATTTCAATTTGGTTTTTCAACCTATTGGTCACTGAACTCATAAAACCATATGAGTTATCAGAAAAGGGCATGATACCGACCTTTTTGTGTTTAACAGGATTATTAGTGACTCGTTGGATTTATTCCGGTCATTTTCCACTAAGTGATTTATACGAATCATTAATCTTTCTTTCGTGGAGTTTCTCCCTTATTCATATAGTCGCCTATTTCAAAAAAAATAATAATCTAAGTGCAATAACCGCCTCGAGTACTATTTTTACCCAAGGCTTTGCTACTTCAAGTCTTTTAAGTGAAATACAGAAACCTGCAATATTAGTCCCTGCGCTCCAATCTGAGTGGTTAATAATGCACGTAAGTATGATGATATTGAGCTATGCCGCTCTTCTGTGTGGATCATTATTATCCGCTGCACTTCTAGTCTTTACATTTCGAAAGAAAAGTAATCGGTTTTTAAAATCATTTTCATTTAACGAAATCCAATATAGCTATGATAGAAGTACTATTTTAAGAAATACTTCTTTTGTTTCTGGTAAGAATTATTACAAGAGCCAGTTAATTCAACAATTGGATTTTTGGAGTTATCGTGTGATTAGTCTAGGATTTCTTTTTTTAACTACGGGTATTATTTCAGGAGCAGTCTGGGCGAATGAAGCGTGGGGATCATATTGGAGTTGGGACCCAAAAGAAATTTGGGCCTTTATTACTTGGATGATATTCGCTATTTATTTACATATTCGAACAAATAAGAATTTCCCGGGTGAAAATTCCGCACTGGTGGCGGTTCTAGGTTTTCTGATAATTTGGATATGCTATTTTGGAGTTAATCTATTAGGAATAGGGCTACATAGTTATGGTTCATTTACATTACCGTCTAGTTAAGGAAGCTTCTTACGAATACAAACTAACTCGAGCTGTCTATAAAAAACTTTGGAACGAACTGTGTGAATCCAGTACCAATAGTGTAGTGATTCGCGCGGTTCTCGCAAAGACCGCGCATATCGGGTTAAAATAAAAATTCATTTTTCACTTTATTTGAAATAATAGAAAAAAGCATTCTTTTGTCTATTCTACAACAAGTTTTTAAAAATTATCTAATTTTTTCTTTAGGAAAAATCTCTATAAAAAACTAGATAAAAGAACTTCAACCTTCTCAACTGAAAGTGACAGAACAAAATCCGGGTAGATTCCAATCCCTATTATGGGTAGAAAGATAGCGATTGAAACAAACAACTCGCGCGGTCCAAAATCAAAAAGATAAGAAGTAGGGGCATTAAATAACTTGGATCCATAGAACATCTGGCGTGACATAGATAATGAATAAATGGGCGTTAATATCATTCCAATTGCTATTACAAAAGTCAGTAGAATTTTTGGCATGAAAAGATATTTTTGACTGGTAATTAGTCCCCACAATACGATTAATTCTGCAACAAAACCACTCATACCTGGTAATGCGAGGGAGCCCATAGAAAAGCTACTAAACAGCGTAAATATTTTTGGCATTGGGATAGCTACGCCGCCCATTTCGTCGAGATAAACAAGACGTATTCTATCATAACTTGTTCCTGCCAAGAAAAAAAAGGCCGCCCCAATAAATCCGTGAGAAATTATTTGTAAAATGGCTCCATTGAGTCCTGCGTCGGTTATAGAACCAATTCCTATAAGTATCAAACCCATATGCGATACAGAAGAATAGGCTATTCTTTTTTTAAAATTACGTTGGCCGGAAGAAGTTAAAGCTGCATAGATTATTTGTATTGTGCCTATTATCATCAACCAGGGAGAAAAAATAGAATGAGCATGAGGTAATAATTCCATATTAATCCGAATCAATCCATATGCCCCCATTTTTAATAAGATTCCAGCTAAAAGCATACAAGTACTGTAATGAGCTTCGCCGTGGGTATCAGGTAACCATGTATGGAAAGGTAGAATCGGCGATTTGACAGCAAACGAAATCAAAAATCCGATATAAAATATTATTTCCAAGGCCACAGGATACGGTCGATTAATTGATGTTTCAAAATCTAATGTTGGTTCATTAGAACCATATAAACCAAGACCCATAACTCCCATTAATAGAAAAACAGAACCTCCTGCCGTGTACAAAATAAATTTAGTTGCCGAGTACATCCGTTTCTTTCCTCCCCACATGGATAGAAGGAGATAAACCGGAATTAATTCTAACTCCCACATGATGAAAAAAAGTAAAAGATCCTGAGAAGAAAATGGCCCTATTTGAGCGCTATACATTGC